AATAGAGTGCCTGAATTAAAGGATTATCTTGATAGGGTAAATCATGTAGACGCTACCTCTATTATATTTAGCAGATTTAAACTACCTCCAGAAATATCAAAAACTTCTATACATCATATACTAAAATATAAAAAGATAAGCTAAATAAGCTATTAGGTTCATACCCTAATTATGAAAGCCCCACCCTTTCTCTTTTTAATTTTAAAATTATACAAAATCTTATTTTTTAACACAATAATCCTAGGAACTCTCATTGCAATCTCATCCTATACCTGATTGGGAATGTGAATAGGTTTAGAAATTAATTTACTTTCAATTATCCCTTTAATGAGATCCTCTAAAAATATGTTCGCCTCGGAAGCCTCATTAAAGTATTTTATTACTCAATCAATAGCATCCTTGATTTTGCTGCTGTCTATCATTTTAATACTGGTTTCAACTGAGTTCATTACCCCCATAATGAATCCAGCCCTAGAAACCCTATTAAATTCAGCTTTATTAACAAAGCTGGGGGCGGCTCCTTTCCACTACTGGTTTCCTGAAATTATAGAAGGGTTAAACTGGTTCAACTGCTCAATTTTATTAACATGACAGAAAATTGCACCTATGTCTCTTCTTATAAACAATTGATTACAAGTTAATTTCATAGCATTTATCATTCTAGCCTCACTTTCAGTAAGAATCCTAATAAGATTCAATCAAGTGAGACTACGTAAAATCATAGCTTTTTCCTCTATCAATCATATTGCATGGATAATTGCAGCTTTTATAGCCTCTACTTCAGCCTGATTCATCTACATTTTAATTTACATTGTAATCACACTAAATATCACCTTAATTTTTAATTATGGGAAACTTCTCTTCATTAATCAATTACCTTCATTCTTCAAGCAAAATAAAATTACTAAGCTTTCCCTCATGATTAATTTTCTCTCATTAGGGGGATTACCACCATTCCTAGGATTTTTGCCTAAATGAATTGCCATCAATTGATTAGTTTTGAGAAACCATTCAATTTTAGCCTTTATTCTAATCATTTTTACACTTGTTATACTTTACATTTATGTACGAATTCTCATGTCTACACTTGTTATACAGCATAACGAAACCAAAATTTCAATTCAAAACATTGGGGTTTTCCCTGCCTTCATATTGAACTTCATTTCCCTTTTAAGACTCCTAAGCTGCACATTCCTATTTAACTTAATCTAAGGATTTAAGTTAAGGGATAAACTAACAACCTTCAAAGTTGTAAATAGAGAGAAGGCTCTAAGCCTTGGAAAGCTTAAAAGATTACTTACCTTTAAATTTGCAATTTAAAATCATTGAATTTGACTATTAAGCCTTTTAGTAGAAGAATCTAGGATGATTCGTGGATAAATTTACAGTTTATTGCCTATATTACTCAGCCATTCTACTGAATAAATGGCTTTTTTCAACTAACCATAAGGATATTGGTACCTTGTACCTAATCTTTGGCGCATGAGCAGGAATAGTAGGCACATCACTTAGTCTTCTTATTCGATCTGAACTTGGAAACCCAGGAACTCTCATTGGAGATGATCAAATCTATAACGTTATTGTTACGGCCCACGCTTTCATTATAATTTTCTTTATAGTGATACCAATTGTCATTGGGGGGTTTGGAAATTGGCTTGTACCCTTAATACTAGGGGCCCCCGACATAGCCTTTCCCCGTATAAATAACATGAGATTTTGATTACTCCCTCCGTCTCTTACCCTTTTACTCATAAGAAGAATCGTTGAAAACGGTGCAGGAACTGGATGAACTGTATACCCTCCACTTTCATCTAATATTGCACATGGCGGATCTTCTGTAGATTTAGCTATCTTTAGTTTACACTTGGCAGGAATTTCCTCTATTTTAGGTGCTGTTAATTTTATTACCACTGTAATTAATATGCGACCTGCAGGAATGTCATTTGACCGAATACCTTTATTTGTATGAGCAGTTGCTATTACTGCATTGTTACTGCTTCTCTCCCTACCTGTTCTTGCAGGAGCAATTACTATACTTTTAACTGATCGTAATCTGAATACTTCTTTCTTTGACCCAGCCGGTGGAGGTGACCCTATTCTATATCAACATTTATTCTGATTTTTTGGACACCCAGAAGTTTACATTCTTATTCTTCCAGGGTTTGGTATGATTTCCCATATTATTAGTCAAGAAAGAGGAAAAAAGGAAGCTTTTGGAAGACTTGGAATAATTTATGCTATAATAGCAATTGGCCTCCTGGGCTTTGTTGTATGAGCCCACCACATGTTTACTGTAGGTATAGATGTTGATACCCGAGCCTACTTTACTTCGGCTACAATAATCATTGCTGTTCCTACAGGAATTAAGATTTTTAGTTGACTAGCAACTCTCCATGGTACACAAATCAATTATTCCCCATCCATATTATGAGCACTAGGCTTTGTATTCCTTTTCACTGTTGGAGGATTAACAGGTGTAGTTTTAGCCAATTCATCTGTTGATATTATTCTACATGACACTTATTATGTTGTTGCTCATTTTCATTATGTTCTATCAATAGGTGCCGTTTTTGCTATTATAGCCGGATTTGTTCAATGATTCCCTCTTTTTACTGGTCTTTCCTTAAGAGAAAAGCTATGTAAAATTCAATTTTTCATTATATTCATCGGAGTAAATTTAACCTTCTTTCCGCAGCATTTCTTAGGATTAAGAGGAATACCACGTCGTTACTCTGATTTCCCTGATGCTTACACCATATGAAATATTGTATCATCTATCGGTTCAATTATCTCCCTTGTAGGTGTTTTCTTTCTAATTTTTATCATCTGGGAAACATTTTCATCCCAACGTAAGAGTCTCCTACCTTTAAATATGGTAACTTCCATTGAATGACTCCAATCTTTACCACCTGCTGAACACAGCTATTCTGAACTTCCTATTCTTTCTGCTAACTTCTAATATGGCAGAGAAGTGCAGTGGACTTAAGCCCCATATACAAAGGTTAGCCTTTTTTTAGAAATTGCTACCTGAAAAACCCTTCTTCTACAAGATAGATCTTCTCCTCTGATAGAACAGCTTGCTTTCTTTCATGACCACGCCTTGCTAGTCCTTACAGTTATTACAATTCTAGTAGGTCAATTAATAGCTAGGCTTTTCTTCAACAAATATATCCATCGATTCCTACTTGAAGGTCAATTAATTGAAGTAATCTGAACCATTCTACCTGCAATCACTTTAATTTTCATTGCCCTTCCCTCTCTTCGATTAATTTACATTCTTGACGAAACTAATAACCCTTTATTAACCATTAAAACTATTGGTCATCAATGATATTGATCATATGAATACTCAGACTTTAAAAACATTGAATTTGACTCTTATATAACTCCCTTAAATGAAATAAATTCATGAAATTTCCGTGTTCTTGATGTAGATAATCGTATTGTAATTCCATTTAAAACCCAAATTCGTATATTAGTAACAGCAGCTGATGTTATCCATTCTTGAACTATCCCTTCTCTTGGTGTGAAAATTGATGCAACTCCAGGACGATTAAATCAAACTAGATTAACATCTAATCGATCCGGGCTTTTATATGGACAATGCTCGGAAATTTGTGGGGCAAATCATAGATTTATACCCATTGTAATTGAAAGGATTTCTCCTAGTTTTTTTATTCAATGAATTACTAAAATAACTAAGCTATCATTAGATGGCTGAAAGCAAGCACTGGTCTCTTAAACCTTCATATAGTAATTTAGCACTTACTTCTAATGGAAAAATTTAGTTAAATTATAACATTAGTTTGTCAAGCTAAAGTAAATATTCAATATTAATTTTTAATCCCACAAATAGCTCCTTTAAATTGATTATCACTTATAATTTACTTCATTGTAATTTTTATCACCCTAAACTCATTAAATTTCTTTGCATTTCCCTATGCAAGAAAATCAAAGGAAATCCCTTCAAAGCTTAAGCTTCAAACTATCTGAAAATGATTATAAACCTATTTTCCTCATTTGACCCCTCATCCAACTGAAATCTTTCTCTGAATTGAACCAGAAGACTAATTTGCCTAATTATGGCACCTTCAATATTTTGATTAATCCCTTCACGATTCAACTACCTTTGAATCATAGTAATTTCAACTCTTCATAAAGAATTTAAAACATTACTTGGTCCAACCTCAAAGGGTACAACCTTGATTTTCGTATCATTATTTTCATTTATTTTAATAAATAACTTTATAGGTTTATTTCCCTACATTTTTACCAGTACAAGACACATAGTATTAACATTAGGATTAGCTTTACCTTTATGATTAACCTTTATATTATTTGGCTGAATTAACCACACAATTCATATATTTGCTCATTTAGTTCCACAGGGGACACCCCCAGTTTTAATACCATTTATAGTATGTATTGAAACTATCAGAAATGTAATCCGTCCAGGAACACTTGCTATTCGATTATCAGCTAATATAATTGCTGGTCATCTTCTAATAACGCTTCTAGGTAATACTGGACAAAGACTTTCAGTCATTATAATTAATGCTCTAATTGTAACACAATTACTCTTATTAGTTCTAGAATCTGCAGTATCAATTATTCAATCTTATGTTTTTGCTGTACTTTCCACTCTTTATTCTAGAGAAGTAAACTAATGCATAAAAATCACCCATTTCATCTTGTAGACGTTAGCCCTTGACCAATCCTTGGATCTTTAAGAGCATTTATTCTTATAACTGGAATAATTAAATGATTTCATATGTTTAATTCTAACCTACTTTCCCTAGGAATAATTTCTATAATACTAATTATATATCAATGATGACGAGATATTTCACGTGAAGGTACATACCAAGGCTTACACACTATAAATGTAACCATTGGATTACGGTGAGGAATAATCCTTTTTATTACCTCTGAAGTTTTCTTCTTCATTAGTTTCTTCTGAGGATTCTTTCATAATAGTTTGGCCCCCGCAATTGATATTGGAATAGTATGACCACCCAAGGGAATCCAGACCTTTAACCCTATCCAAATCCCCCTTCTAAACACATTAATTTTATTAACTTCAGGACTCACTGTTACATGAGCTCATCATAGACTTATAGAAAATAATTATAAGCAAGCTCTGCATGGTTTAACATTAACAGTAATTTTAGGGTTATACTTTTCTATCCTCCAAGGGTATGAATACTATGAATCTTCATTTTCTATTTCTGATGCCGCTTACGGCTCCTCATTCTTTATGGCAACTGGCTTCCATGGAATTCATGTAATTATTGGTACAACTTTCCTTCTTGTTTGTTTAATTCGACATTTAATAAATCATTTCTCTCAAATTCATCACTTTGGATTTGAAGCCGCAGCCTGATATTGACACTTCGTAGACGTAGTATGGCTTTTCCTATATATTTCAATCTATTGATGAGGTAGATAATATTTATCATAATTTATATAGTATAATTATTATGTTTGACTTCCAATCAAAAGATCTAGAATTTAGTATAAATAATTTTTAATGTAACAATTATAAGAATAATTATTGTAATAATTGCCTTACTTATACTAGTCATTGTAAGACTAATCTCAAAAAAATCATTTATTGACCGAGAAAAAAGATCACCATTTGAATGCGGATTTGACCCAAAATCTTCAGCTCGATTACCCTTCTCTCTTCACTTCTTTCTTATTGCAGTAATTTTTATCATCTTTGATGTAGAAATTACCTTACTATTGCCACTAATTGTAAGTTTACCTATAAGAAACCTCATTAGTTACTTTATTGTTATACTCCTTTTTATTTCAATTCTAATTACAGGCTTATTTCACGAATGAAATCAAGGTGCACTTGACTGATCTGCATAAAATTTAGTACAATAAGGATAATAGTTAATTATAACATTTAACTTGCACTTAAAAAGTATTGAAACTTCAATTTATCTTAATTTAAATAAGAAGCAAATATTGCCTTTAGTTTCGACCTAAAAGTTTGATTAAATAGTAATCCTTATTTATAATTTAATTGAAACCAAATAGAGGTATGTCACTGTTAATGACAAAATTGAATGAATATTCCAATTAAAGAAATATCAATAAATAAGCTTCTAACTTAAATAATAGCGTAAATACGTTAATATTTCTCATCAAAATTTATATAGTTTAATTCAAAACATTACATTTTCAATGTAAAATTAAGTCATTTTTATAAATATCTAGAAACCTTAGGTTTCCCTAACATCTTCAGTGTCATGCTCTTAATATAAGCTATCTAGATAAATTAAAACAAAAATTATAAAGATAATAGTTAATATATAAAACAACTTAATTCTATTTCTTAAAATAAACTGAATTAACTGAGAATTTAAAATTAGTTGATTATAAAGATTTTGCCTACCATAAAACTCAGTTCATCCTTGATCCAACCTCTTAATGTATAAATTACCTAAGTAAATAGGATAATAGTTTACTCCAAAAGTGGACAAAATTGGTATATGCCATATTCCTCCGACGTAAAAAGATAAGGATAAATGATTCAAAGACAAATTATTAGAAATTAAAGAAAAACGAGCTATAAGATAACCAATTAATATTCCCATTGAAATTATTAATAAAGTTATAAGCTTTAAAGTGATAGGTAAAACAATTAAATAAAATGAGTCAAAAATCATTCATGAAAGAACTCTCCCTATAATCACTACTAAAAAAATCAAGCCTCCTATGCCCTTTAATATCACATAACTCTTTTCTGAAAGATTAATTAAAGATACAAAATTTAGGTCACCTACTAATAAATAATAAACTAAACGAAATCTATATCTAACAGTTAATCCTAAAGAAACAAAAAAAATCATATAAATAAACATATTTAAATATTCCATAGATAAAACCTCCGCAACTAAATCCTTAGAGTAAAATCCTGACAAAAATGGAATTCCACACAAAGACAAATTACAAATGTTTATAAAAACACAAGTTAAAGGTAATGATTGAACTAAACCTCCTATAAACCGAATATCCTGACAAGAAGATAACCTATGAATAATATTGCCTGCACATATAAATAATAAAGCCTTAAATAAAGCATGAGTTAATAGATGAAAAAAAGCTAACTTATACCCACCCAAAGACAAAATCATTATCATTAAACCTAATTGTCTTAGAGTAGATAAAGCAATGATTTTCTTTAAATCAAACTCAAAATTAGCTCCAAGCCCTGATATGAATATTGTTATAGAAGAAACAAATAATAAAAAACATAATATTTCCTCTCTTATTGAATAATTAAAACGAATAAGTAAATATACACCTGCTGTAACTAAAGTTGAAGAATGCACCAAAGATGAAACAGGAGTCGGAGCTGCTATTGCTGCAGGAAGCCATGAAGAAAAAGGGATTTGTGCTCTTTTGGTTAAAGCTGCCAAAATTACTAATACTGTAATTACAACCATGTAAAACCTGCTCTTCATCTCCTCAAGATAAAATACATAATTTCATCTACCAAAATTTAATATTCAAGCAATTGATATTAATAACGCTACATCACCAATTCGGTTAGTTAATGCAGTAATTATACCAGCATTAAAAGACTTAACATTCTGGTAATAAATCACTAAACAATAAGAAACTAAGCCCAATCCATCCCATCCTAAAAGAATAGAAATTAAATTAGGCCTAATAATAAGTAGTATCATTGAAAGAACAAATATTACTACTAATAAAATAAATCGATCTAAATGTAAATCTCCATCCATATACCTTTTTCTATAAAAAATCACTATAGCAGAAATAAACAAAACAAATCTCATAAATAATGCAGCCATCCAGTCAATTAGAATAGTCATCAAAATAGGCCTAGAGTTCAATAATAATACTTCATACTCGAAAAAAAACACTAAGTCCTGAATTATTAAAAAAGTTCTAAGTAAAAATAAGGCAATTCTAACTACTAAAAAAAATGCAAAATAACGAATACAAACATTTACAATTACTTAAAATACTACCTGTATATTTTTGACACCACAAGTCAATGTTTTTATTAAACTACTTAAATATAAACAAATACATATAAGTTCACCCTTTAAAATCAAAGTATTTAGAGGTAACCAATGTAATATTATAAGTAAATATTCACGATAATAACCAGAAGAAAAAGCATACAAGCCAGAATATACCTTTCCATGCTGACTAAAAGAGTATAAATACAAAGAATAAACAGCACCAAAAAATGATAATAACATTAAAGTCATTATATTCAAAATATCATAAGATAACAAACTATTAATTAATATAATTTCTCCTATTAAATTTAAAGAAGGAGGTGCTGCCATATTTGATGACCTAAGTAAAAATCATCATAAAGAAAGGCTAGGAATAATATTGATTATACCCTTATTTAAATATAGGCTTCGCCTACCTACCCGTTCATACCTTAAATTTGCCAGACAAAATAATCCTGATGAACATAATCCATGAGCAATCATTATTATTAAAGCCCCTCTCATCCCTCAATAATTCAATGTTAAAATCCCTCTAACAGCCAACCCTATATGAGCTACTGAAGAGTAAGCAATTAAAGACTTAATATCTCTCTGACGTAAACAAATTAATGACACAATTACTCCCCCAACTATTCTTAGACCGATAAAAAAATAATTTATAGACACTCCTAAACTTAAGAAAATTACCATAATTCGCATCAACCCATAACCCCCTAACTTTAAAAGTACACCTGCTAGAATCATTGAACCTGACACTGGGGCTTCAACATGAGCCTTTGGAAGTCATAAATGAACAAAAAATAATGGGATCTTAATAAAAAAAACCATGTTTATACATAAATAAAAAACTCCCTCATTCAACTCGACAGAAAGAAAATTAAAGTCTAACGAATTATTTACTGAATAATAATAGAAAATTACAATCATTATTGGTAAAGATCCTAAAACAGTATAAAAAAGCATATAAATTCCCGCCTGTAAACGCTCAGGTTGATACCCTCAACCAACAATTAACATTAAAGTAGGAAGTAACCTCACTTCAAAAAAAATATAAAACATAAACAAATTTAGAGAAGAAAAAGCAAGTAATAATGATATTATTAAACATACAATTATAAACATAAAAAAACGTCTTCAAAAATTAGTATATAAAATCTTCTGCCTAGCAAGAATCATTAGTGAACAAACCCAAAAACTAAGTAAAATTATTAAATAAGAAATTAAGTCTAACCCCATAAAATAAGAAATGTATATATACATATAACTAAAACTAAATCTTAATATAAAAAAGAAAGTAATTAATATTCATACAAATTGTACTAATCAAAATTTATTTAAAAATACTAAAGGTATCATCATAAATAATATTAAAATGAATTTTATCATAATAAATTAAACCTTTGAAAATAATCATTACCATGAGTTCGAATTATAGTTACAAGCACAGAAAGTCCTAATGCCCCTTCACATACACTAAAAGTCAAGAAAATCATTGAAAAAAAATAATCATTATCCAATAAACTTAAATAAATGAATATTCTTATATATAAAGCTACTACTATTAACTCAATACTTAAAAGTATTAACAAGAGATGTTTACGCTTTAATCTAAATATAATTAAACCTGAAAAAAATATTGATAATCTCATATAAACATATACTATCATTAGTTTTTATAATTTAATAGAAAATATTGGTCTTGTAAACCAAAAATAAGAATAACTTTAAAAACATCAGGAAAGAGAAAATTCCCATCTTTAATCTCCAAAATTAATATTTTTATAAACTATTTCCTGTTATAACACTTATGATTCTTAGCATAGCATTTTCCCTTTTATTTGTATTCATAAGACATCCATTATCTTTAGGATTAATCCTTTTGGTCCAAACTACCCTCATTAGTATAATGTCAGGAAAATTCTGCTTAAACTTCTGATTTTCCTACATTCTTTTTCTCATCATAATTGGAGGAATACTAATCCTGTTCATTTACATAACAAGTGTAGCTTCTAATGAAAAATTTACTATAAACTTTTATTCAATTATATTCATAAGAATTATAGTATTATTAAGTACATTAACTGCATTCATAGAAAATTCTATAATTGAACTAGCCTACAAAAATGACTTAATTTCCATAAAAATAAATACACTCCATTTTTCTATGATTAAATTCACATCATTTCCAATAAGTATAGTTCTAGTATTTACAATTATTTATCTTTTCATTGTAATAGTGGCAGTAGTAAAAATCATTGATAATAAACAAGGGCCCTTACGATCAAAAAACTAATGAAAACACCATTACGTAAAATATCCCCTGTATTTAAAATTATTAATAATGCACTTATTGACTTACCATCACCATCAAATATTTCATTACTATGAAATTTTGGATCATTATTAGGTTTATGTTTAGTAATTCAAATTGTTACAGGTATCTTCCTAGCAATACATTATTGCCCAAATGTAGACTTAGCCTTCAATAGAGTAGTTCATATTTGCCGAGACGTGAATTATGGATGATTAATCCGAACCCTACATGCAAATGGAGCATCTTTCTTCTTTATTAATATTTACATTCATGTAGGACGAGGAATTTATTATGGTTCTTACACTCTAATTCACACTTGAATAGTAGGAGTAATTATTTTGTTTATAGTTATAGCAACAGCCTTCCTAGGTTATGTTTTACCATGAGGACAAATATCATTTTGAGGGGCTACAGTAATTACTAATCTTTTATCTGCCATTCCATACCTTGGAGTTTCTATTGTACAATGATTATGAGGAGGATTTGCTGTAGACAACGCTACCCTAACCCGATTTTTTGCCTTTCATTTTCTATTACCTTTCATTGTATCTGCCCTAGTAATAATTCATTTACTTTTCCTGCACCAAGCTGGTTCTAATAATCCATTAGGTTCCAATAGTAACATTGATAAAGTTTCTTTTCACCCATTTTTCACTTTAAAGGATTTAATAGGATTTATTATTATAACAGCAGCTCTTATCATTTTATCCCTTTATAACCCTTACCTTCTAGGAGACCCTGACAACTTCACCCCAGCAAACCCTTTAGTTACACCTGTCCATATTCAACCTGAATGATATTTCCTATTTGCGTATGCTATTCTTCGATCTATCCCTAATAAACTGGGTGGAGTAATTGCACTAGTAATAAGAATTGCTATCTTAATAATCATACCTTTTACTAACAAAAAAAACTTTCTAAGAAATCAATTCTATCCAATTAACAAAATATTATTCTGAATAATGGTATCGGCTATCATTTTACTTACATGAATTGGTGCACGTCCAGTTGAAGATCCTTATATTTTAGTAGGGCAAATTCTAACCGTAGTTTACTTCATATTTTATATTATTAATCCATTAACTTATCTATTATGAGATAAAACCCTATATTCTTAACTAATGAACTTGTTTAAGTATATACCTTGAAAGTATAAAAAAGAGATACCAATTCTCTATTAGTTTGTACTAAATTTTATTAACTAAACTAATGAGATGAAAATCATCATCTTTAAACTAAAAAAAAAAATTAAATAACTTAATGAACTAGGTAGGAAACTCTTCCATGCCAAATACATTAACTTATCATAACGAAAACGAGGTAAAGTTCCACGTACTCAAACTCATAAAAAAGCCACAAAAGAAAGTTTTAAAAAAAATGTAAAAGAATACAAATTCCCACCCAAAAACATTATAATACAAATTATACTTATAAATAAAATACTTGAATATTCCGCCAAAAAAATTAAAGCAAATCCCCCTCTTCTATATTCAATATTAAACCCTGAAACTAACTCTGATTCACCTTCTGCAAAATCAAAAGGAGTACGATTAGTTTCTGCAAGCCCAGAAATAACTCATATTAAACATAAAGGAAATATTAAAAAAATTAATCAAGTCAATTTTTGAACCTTTATAAAGTCTAATAAACTCATTCTTAGAACTAGGTAAAGAAATGACATAAAAATTAACGCCAGCCTAACCTCATAAGAAATAGTCTGGGCTACTGAACGAAGACTCCCTAACAATGAATATCTAGAATTAGATGACCAACCAGCTAGCATCAAAGTGTAAACAGATACTCTAGAAACTCTTAAGAAGAAAAGGGCAGATAAATTAAAATTTAAATAAACACTTAAGAAAGGTATACATATTCACAACAACAGCCTAATGAGTAAATTCATCGCCGGAGAAAGGTAATAAATATTGAAATTTGCTATATAAGGAAAAGTCTGCTCCTTAGTAAAAAGCTTAATTGCATCTCTAAAAGGTTGTAAAAGACCCATAAAACCTACCTTATTTGGACCCTTACGAATCTGAATGTAACCTAGCACCTTCCGCTCAAGTAAAGTTAAAAAAGCTACACCAATTAAAACACAAACTACTAAAAATAATATAGAAATAAAAATCAACACCAAATCAAAAAAATAAATTGTTACCTGTAAAATAACTTACATTTAAAGATTCTAAATCTATCGCACTAATCTGCCAAGATAACAATCTTATTCAAAATAAAAATATTATCCAAATATTCGGTCCTTTCGTACTAAAATATTTTAACTATAGAAGATAGAAACCAACCTGGCTCACGCCGATTTAAACTCAGATCATGTAAAGTTTTAAAAGTCGAACAGACTTAATACCCTAGCTTCTGCACCAGAAATTTACTTTAATCCAACATCGAGGTCGCAACCTTTTTCATCGATAAGAACTCTATGAAAAAATTACGCTGTTATCCCTAAGGTAATTTAATCTTTTAATCTCTATCAAAGGATCATTTATTCACTAATCAGTGTTTAAATATAAAGAAGTTCATTCAATTCTAATGTCACCCCAACAAAATAGACTTAAATGTAAAAATAATTAAACCCTAAAATTCACTACAATATTCATCTATCAAACTCTATAGGGTCTTCTCGTCTTTCTATTATATTTAAGCTTTTTTACTTAAAAATAAAATTCAATTAAAATTTAAATGAGACAGTCAATTCCTCATCCGACCATTCATTCCAGCTTCCAATTAAAAAACTAATGATTATGCTACCTTTGCACAGTCAGAATACTGCGGCTATTTAACTTTCATGGAGCAGGCCAGACCTTAAACAATTTACAAAAGGACATGTTTTTAATAAACAGGTGAGAACTCATTTGCCGAATTCCTTATTTAAACCTTTCTTTTTTCTAACTACAACAACTTACCTTTACTAATCCTACCATTATTTCTAATTATTTTAAATTAAAAAATATACCTCAATATACAACTTAAATTCTTATAAAATAAATCATATTAAATAATAAATTATAACATCCTCTAAAAGATGGAAAATTCTAATCCTACTTATTATTACTTACAAATGAATTTTAAGCATTTAATCCAAAGCTCATCCCTTAGATTATATCAATCTATCAAAATTGAAATGAAAAATCATACCAATTATCTATAGACATTAAATTAAATCAATTTCTTGAGAAACTAGATATATTATGAAACGAATAACGTTTCATTTCTATAGACTTATTAATAGTAATTATGCTACATTAATAAACATAAATCTATAGCTCTTCATAATTCGAGAAAACTAAATAGTTAACTTTTTTTAGTAAACCCTGATACACAAGGTACGGAAAATAAAGCCTTCTTTTACTCACTCTTCAATTTTCTATCACTATACTATTCTCTATAAATAAACCTATCTTTTCTCTCACGATAATAAGTATTCAATTCTTTGAGTAAAACTTAACTACTAAAAAACTAATTAAACAGAAAAGTTCAAATTAAATTGATTTTAACAATTTCCATTTTAATGTAACTAAAATACTCATAGCAAGCTCTAATTTGAATTCCAGGCCCATTTTCCAATAGGCCTACTTTGTTACGACTTATTCCACCTTAAGTGAAAGCGACGGGCGATATGTGCATATTTTAGAGCATAATCATTTTACATAAAGATACAAAATTACTTTCAAATCCAATTTACCTAGGCTTTCCAAGCTCACGGACCAAATATTATTACAATGTAACCCATTTTGACTTTAAAATAAACTGCACCTTGACCTGAATTTTAACTTAGTTAAGTTTTATGAACATTCTATCCCTCCTAGGATATTCAAGCTACGGCGATATACAAGCTGAAATTTAAAGTAAAAGTAATCGTGGATTATCAATTAAAAAACAGGTTCCTCTGAATAGACTAAAATACCGCCAAATTTTTTAATTTTAAAGACTATAACTGTTAGTAATTTCAACTAAATAATTTACATTCCTAATAATAGGGTATCTAATCCTAGTCTATAATGGAATTTCTTAACTTCAACAAAACTTAATTAAACAAAATTAAACTTAAAATTTCACCTAAAAAATTTAACATTAATTTATAATATTATACATTTAATTACATTAAATAAAATTAGCCTGCACAATTTGTATAACCGCAACTGCTGGCACAAATTATGTTTGTACTTAAACATTAATTTCTAAGTCTTAATTTCTTAAATACTTAATTTTATACACTGCTAGAAATTCCTAGTCTTTCAAAAACTAAAATTCTCAATGAATTACATATACATAAATTACATAGCCAACTCCCAAGTTAAAATAAAACTTTAGCCACAAAATAGGGGTAAAATCTACATGTAAAGAAAAATCTCCCCCTTCACTATAAAATCATTAAAAACCTAGAACACCTGCCTCCCTACCCCCATAGTCGGGTCAGTTGTCACAATCAGAAAATTTCGCAATCATCGGAAATATTACTCTAATCATTTAAATAGATTTTTTTATGATAAAATTAAATATTATATACCAATTTCTTGTTTAAGTTAAAACTTTCTTAATAAAAAAAATTTGAAATCCTCCTTATATAAATAAACAAAAAAATAGAATAGTAATTTCTAATCAAATTTTAGATTTTTGTTATTTTTAATCCAAATCAACAAAATGATAGAAGAATCGTATGTAAATTAGTTTTTTTTTTTTTTATAAATAATATATTTATTATATATTAATTAAATTATTAGATTAATTATACCTATTTATTTATTTATTATAATAGTAATTTATATATAATAAATTAATAATGACTATATATATATAAATATTTAATATATATATATAAGTATATAAATATATAATATTATGTTTTAATATATTAAACTATAATTATTTAAGAGATAAATAAATAGATTAACCATCAAATACAGCATTAATTATAATTTTTCTTTTCCCTAATAGGTTATTACTCATTCCTGACGAAAATTGTAGATTTAGATATTTGTAATAATAAATAGACTCTGCTCTTTAATAGTCTATAGATATTTATAGATATGTATAACATTTATATATATATAAATGTTACATGATTAATGCTATATTAATATTATCTTTATTATTATATATATTAATATATAATTCATTAAATTTTTATTGAGTGTAAAAAACAATCCAAAACGCATTTTTTGACGCATTTTTTTTTTTTTTTTTTCGACCCCTTGAATGGAAACCTCAAGGAGGGTTAATAAACCGTCAAAAAAAAAATTTTTTAAAATCAGATTTTTAATGACTTGGAATTTCACCTTAAACCCTGGGCTGAAGTTCACTATGCTAATTGAATAGGTTGATTTCAAAAAGTAATTTACAAAAAAAGTTTA